CACTTGCTTATCGTAGAGGCTTTCAGTATACAGTGCCCCACAACTATTCATAGTATAGTGGGGTTGAAACACGAGAGTGCCCGCCCTTTCTTTCAAGTAGGCCACTTTTTCCGGAACGCAGCCCGGGATAAGCGTGACCGTGTATATATATCTATATCTATATATATCTTCGATGCTGTCATTTCGAAATGTCCGCTTCAACCGCTGTTTCAACTACCAAAAAGCTAAGTTGGCTTGACGAGCGCAGATGTGAGGAAGCGGGGGGAGCAATAAAACAACAAATCTCTCGCTTAAGGCTTTCATCGTAAGGGGCAAAGAGAAGCGCTTTTGCTACTGAGAAAGCGAACGGTCAGCGCGAAGGTTCAAGACTTAGCCGAGCGTTAGCGAAGCGTCATTCTCATAGCGAGGCGCTTCGAGTTAGCGAAGCGCTGTAGTAGCGCTGAAGCCCTATGTGCTATAATGCTGAGCCAAGGACGCTCCGCCTTATCTATAGAAGCAGTCAACTGAGTTCTGAACGAATTAGCTCCTTGGTAATGGCCTCAATCTATAGATAGAAAGCCCTATGATGGGAAACTACCACGTTAGGTTTGGAGAGAGATGGGACCGGCAAGACCCAGCCAGATGCAAGCTTTTTCTTTCAATAGCCGGCCAAATGACTACAGGATCATCATCGGTCTACTCTACCTCAATTCACCATTTCGAACTTTATACAGAAGGTTTTTCCGTACCAGCTTCTTCTACCTATACCGCAGTGGAAGCACCTAAAGGTGAATTTGGTGTCTTTCTGGTCAGTAATGGAAGCAATCGTCCCTACCGTCGTAAAATAAGAGCACCTGGCTCTGCCCATTCACAAGGACTCGATTCTATGTCCAAACATCACATGCCAGCGGATGTGGTCACCATCATAGGTACTCAAGATATTGTGTCTGGAGAGGTAGATAGATAGGACTACTAGTTGCTCGATCAGGGCCCTAGCTTTATTGCGAGCCAAAAACCTCAGCGGATCCTATAAAGAGAAAGCCTCTCGGAGAAAGTTTTTGTCGCCGTTAAAGTCGAGAGAGAAGTCTCTAAAGCCGCTATGGTCTGGGCTCTCACTCACGTCGTCCGTCCTGGGGACTCTATTACGCTGCTCGCCCTATTAGCTAGCCGGCGGCAACCGTGGAAATTCATTAATTTCAGCCTGTCTCGGGTTCTCTATTGTACGGCGAAACTCGCTAATAATATATATATGTTTTTTCTCAGGAACCAGACCTACATGCACGAAGAAGAATATATATCTCTGGTCATATTCTTGTGTAACTTCTGTCGTCCCGTTCATTGTGGTTCCTCGGCCCTGCTAGCCATTTGCTTGCTCGAACTGTACACATTCAAAGAGGGGACAAGCTAAACAAGCAAGCCATCCAAGTTTATAGAGTCGGAAGTTCGAAAGAACTTTTAGGTTTCCCTGTGACTAACTTAGCACACTTCTGGTGGTAGCCATTGGGCTAAGTCTCCAAAAAGAGCCACTCACATATATAGATAGGCATTACAGAGGAGCTTCGCTTTCTGCTTCGGTTGGCGCGTTGCAGTAATGAAAAAAAGAATGAGATTAGTTCGGTCTTAAGTCTTTGGGTGAATTCATTTGGGTATCGAAGTTTTAGTTATTGCCATCCCTTGCTTGGCAGCGGTGAGCTTGGTAGTAGCATAGGTCGATCCTCGGGCAGTTTTTTCAGGGCTGGAGCTTGATTCCCACTCCCAGTAGTCTTTCTTCAGTAATTCGCTTGGAAAGTAGTCTTTCGTAAGCAGGAGCGTAGCGCTTCGCAAGTGAAGGTGCAGGATGTGCTTCTTCCCTTTATAGCGGCTTCTGTCATTTTCACATAAATGTTGTAATAAATCCTATCTCTACTTCTGCTAACGAACGCTAGAATTGGGATATCGAGAAAGAGGGTAGACCGTAGAGGGTTCAACAAAGAAAAGCAAGAAAACGTAAGCCCTTGTTTGGTTTGTATAGGCTGGGCTTACGTTTTTCAACTGCATCGTACCGTACGATGGGAGGGGTCCGTACCTCCTTTAGATATCTCGAGCCCCCGTGCTCCTAATGTCGAGCTAGAACGACAGCTACCGTGGAATCTGCGATCACACATGAGTACCTCGCCTTCCAAAAAAAGCGGCTGCTAATTGGCACTAATGCTAATGGGGACCATCGATCAAGAAGGACTTCGGAGACAGCAATCGAATTTCGAAAAAAATCGAAATAAATATAGGGCCAACTCTTCGAATTTCATTGCGCCTCTAACCTTACTACGCTACCCAACCTGCTGATAAAAGGTCGAATTCCGCAGGGCAGCAGGCACGAAATGCCGATCAAATCCGCCCTCTTCAATTTCAATCCGGAGTTCTTTGAACCGGAAGCGAGATTGGCCTCTGTTCCAATTAGATGTTCCAAATGCCTTCCTGAACGGGGACCTACAGGAAGAAGTTTACATGAGTCCTCCCCCCGGTTGTGTAAGGGGGAGGAGAA